AAAGAATTGAATTGATTAGTCGTACAGTAACAAGTAACAATAATAGCAGTAATAGATACTATTTGATGACAGAAAAAGAACAACTAATCCATTTTTTCTTAAAAATTGGATTAGTTGTTCTTGTATTAGACACAAAAAAGGCTCTATCCTAGCTTAATTAAGCTAGGATAGAGCCTTCTATTTAAAATTTAAATTAAATAAAAATAAAATTTAAATTAAATAAAAAATTGAAATATGGAAAGACAAAAAACTGCGGAACCCTAGTTTCGAGTGATCTGATACTTTTTTTCTTCTCGTTGTAGATATTAGAAGAATGGAACCCACTACTAAATCAATCTAATGAGTTAAAATCAAAGTCAGAAAGGAAAGGGCATTCTAAGGTCATTCTTCTTTTGTTCTAAAAAAAATATATAGAACAAATTAGATACAATAAAAAAAGGGAGGATCGAAAATCGATATTTTTCCTTTTTTCTTCCATATTAAATATTAATTAATCGAGTGAAGTTAAACAACAAAGTTCTTATTTTTTTTTTTTTTAATTAAATATTAATAAATATTATTTAAATTAAATATAAATAATAAAAAAATTTATTTAATATTCTATTTCTATTAGAAATAGAATATTAAATAAAAATATATAGAATCTAATTCTATAAAATAGAAATAATAAAAATAAGAAAATAGAAATAAAATTATAAATAATAACTTTTATTTTAGATTCTATTTTAAAGTAAATTATATATATATATAGTATTTTATATATAATGAAAATCTTTTTATTAGATTAGTTTACTCAATTCACGAGTTGTTCAATAAATCTGTTGATTTGGAATCACAGGATGGGTAGATGTCACAGATGATGAATTGATTTCTTACCTATGTCACTATATTTTTGTTCATCTATAATAATTGATTGATAAATCAAAAATTTTCAATTGTATCTTTCAAGTGGTATTTTTTCTTATCTTCCCATTTTTCTCTCAAAAATGGAAGCACTTAGGGAAGTGCTTTATAAACATATGTATCAAATGTATAAAAAGAACATATTTCATTTAGCTTCTTTATGCCCACTATAACTAGTTATTTCGGTTTTCTACTAGCAGCTTTAACTATAACCTCAGCTATATTTATTGGTCTGAGTAAGATACGACTTATTTGATTTGATATTTTGAAATGAATTGGTGAACTGAATTGGAAATTTTGGGATATTCTAGATATTCTATAGTTCCTTACCGTGTCAATTTCCAATTCTTGATCATTGATTGAGATTCATGGTCAATACAGATAAATATAATATATTTAAGGATAGATATTACCGCCCCTTTTCATTTTCAAACAAAAAAAAAATGATTGAAGTTTTTCTATTTGGAATCGTATTAGGTCTAATTCCAATTACTTTGGCTGGATTATTCGTAACTGCATATTTACAATACCGACGTGGTGATCAGTTGGACCTTTGATTGATTAACATCTCTTTTGTTTGTTGACCTCCTATTTCTTTGTTTCAATACTAATTTAATCCATAGGAGGTCAAATTCAGACTTTAGACTACATTTTTTCAGTGTCATTCTCAATGTAAGAAGAATGGAATCACGCTCTGTAGGATTTGAACCTACGACATCGGGTTTTGGAGACCCGCGTTCTACCGAACTGAACTAAGAGCGCTTTTTTTCATAAATAATTTTATGTGACCCCAATACCACGCATATACTATACCAAACCAACATATATATATTGATATATTGATATTGAGTATGTATGTCCAATTTGAATCGGTCTCAATTGATCCCTTATTACTGCTCATACGATAAGTAATAGTTAGGGATAGGGATGACAGGATTTGAACCCGTGACATTTTGTACCCAAAACAAACGCGCTACCAAGCTGCGCTACATCCCTTTCAATTGGTTTCCAGTGTCATTGGAAAGAATCTTTGTTTTGTTTTCCACATTTTTCTCCGTTGATATATCAGATATCCTGCCATTTTTTCTTTTTAGTTTTATATCCTATAAATATAGAATAGAAATAGAATATGAAAAAGAAATAGATATTCTATATCTATAGAATATCATAATAAAAAGAAAAAGAATAATATACGAAAAAATAATATAAGAATATATATATATTATATAGAATATTTTAAATAGAATCTAAATATCAAAAATATTAATAAATAATATTAAAAATATAAAATAGAAAAATTTAAAATATTCTATTCTATTAATCAAATAATCAAATTAAATTAATAATATAATTTAATACATAATCTAATTAAAGAAAAAGAATATTCTATTCTATATAGAATATTTCTATCTATATAGAATAGAATAAATATAATTCTATGAATATATATAATTATATAGAATAGAATATATATAATAATAATATAAATATATAATAAATCTATATAATAATATAATAATAATATATAAGTATATATAATAATATATAAGTATATATACTATTATTTAAATATATATATACTATTATTATAAAAAAATAAAAGACTTATTATGAAATAATAAAATATAGGAAATTCCCTTAAAACGAAAAAATATTTTTAGGGAATTCTTGGGCAGAAATAGACCTCTTTTTTTTGTTAAAAAAAAAAATATCTAATGAATCGTTGTACATTTCAATTTGAATTAGGAATTCTGCCAACAAATACAAGTGGCTATTAACTAAATAACCATCTGATCATATTCCTATATGTAATTATGTATTACAAATTACATTACAATAAAGAATAAAAAGAAGGAGGATTTAAAATGCGAGATCTAAAAACATATCTCTCCGTGGCACCAGTGGTAAGTACTCTATGGTTCGGGGCTTTAGCGGGTCTCTTGATAGAGATTAATCGTTTATTCCCGGATGCTTTAATATTCCCCTTTTTTTCATTCTAGTTATTGGCACGGGAAGGGGTGAAGAAGATTTGATATCCAATTAAATATCTGTGATTAATCCCCTATTCTTTATTTCTTTTTTTATATAGAGTTAGAATATAATAAGTTATAAAAGAGAAAGAAAAGGTGGATTCGGCCTCAGTGAAACTAGGAATATGGCCCAGCAGGCTTCAATGGAATTGAATTAATAATATAATAGAGTTAGACCAGAAATGGAATAGCTAGGGAGGGGGCAACAATATCATACAAGATACTTAAATGAAACCTGAAATACTGTACTGCGATTCGAAATATAGTTCGAAATCATTGTATTACTTAATTATTACTGTACTATATTAATTGTAACGAAATCTTTCATAATTTTGATTTCGAATTATCAACTTCTATTTTTTTTTTTCGTTCCTTTCTTCTTCTTCGCTTCGAATACGAAAAAAGAAAAGAGGGGTTAAGTGAATCAAAAATTCAAAGGAGGTTCATGGCCAAGGGTAAAGATATCCGAGTAACGGTTATTTTGGAATGTATCAGTTGTGCTCAAAACAGTGTTAATAAGGAATCAACAGGTATTTCCAAATATATTACTCAAAAGAATCGACACAATACGCCTAGTCGATTGGAATTAAGAAAATTCTGTCCCTATTGCTGCAAACATATGATTCATGCAGAGATAAAGAAATAGATAAAATTGATCGCTTGTGTGTCACTTCCAAGGAAGATAAAAAATGATTTTTTTTCATATAGATATATATATTCTATATTCTAGAATTTATATATATATCTATATAACATTATAGAACATATATTTCATTATATAATAATAATAACTTAAAAAAAAAGAGAGTAACAATATAAATAAAACAAAACAAATCCATTTTTGTAATTTGTAAGAAATAGGATTTTCGGGATAGGAATAAACAAACCATGGATAAATCTAAGCGATTCTTTCTAAAATCCAAGCGATCTTTTCGTAGGCGTTTGCCCCCGATCCAATCGGGGGATCGAATTGATTATAAAAACATGAGTTTAATTAGTCGATTTATTAGTGAACAAGGAAAAATATTATCTAGACGCGTGAATAGATTGACCTTAAAACAACAACGATTAATTACGATTGCTATAAAACAAGCTCGTATTTTATCTTCGTTACCTTTTCTTAATAATGAAAAAAAAATTGAAAAAAGCGAATCGACCACTAGAACTACTACTACTCGTCTAAAAAAAAAAAAAAAATAGAGTTATTCTTCAGTTTAATTCCAATTTGAATCTAAACTCAAATCAAATGTGGATTGATGTTTTACTACGATAATCCAATTTTGGTTGTTTTGGTAAGAAAAAAAGGTAATCTGTGAAGAAGAATAAATCTTTTTTTTATTGAGTGTGGTTGTTCATTTTGATGACTTTATCATATGAATTCTATTTTATCATACAAATCTCTACTCTACAACCTTCCCGGAGTTCAGTCTCCGGGGAATTTAAATTTTATGATCTCATTTGCAATCATAAAAAGACAATTCCCTTTTAATATAGCTATTTGTGCAACTATTTTATGATTAAGAAGCAATTGCCTCTTGTACAGATTATACATTAAATTATGATACCTATGGTATATTTTTATTGGATTCTCACCAATTATTGCATTTATTCGACTGATCCACAAACCGCGAAAATCTCCTTTTTTCCTATCTCTATCCCGATGAGCCGAAACCAAAGCTTTTATTTTCTGTTGAGTAATAGTTCGAGTAAGTCTTGAATGAGCCCCGCGAAAGCTTGATACAAATAAACGAATTTTTGTCCTCCGTTTCCGAGCTATATATCCTCGTTTAATTCTGGTCATTGAATAAATGAAACTTTGATGAATAACTATTTGATTTCTTTTCTTTCAGTTATTTCTTTTCCCCTTCCTAGTCTATTAATAACAAAAATAGATTCTTCCAATGTATAAAATAAAAATTCCAATGGCTTTTGCTACGATAACCTTCCCAACCACGATTTTTTCTTTTTATTTCTAATAACCTCGAAATAAGAAATTGTATTAATTATTAATACTGGGTATCACAAAAATATAGTAAATTATATAGAAATGGATAAAGAAACGGTGGGTTCCATCGTTTCTATGATTACTTTTTAAACGGTGAGGTCCTCTCTATACACCGGAGCCCCTTTTTTCATTTAATCAATGTTATTGTTAACTTGTACAGTTCATACTCTTTGGCTCTACCCATGAAATATCTAGTAATAGGTCTTTCACAACGAAATCTAGCTATATAGTAACGGTATTTAAGTATGAAGATTAGCTGGGTAACTGACCCTCTTACTCCGTTCTTGCAAAAATAAGGACATAAAATGTCTGCTTTTTAATTGAAAAATAGGATTTTCCCTGCTTACTTAATGGGTAACCTTTTGCTACCAATGGGGAAGTCTTTCTCATCTTAAATTGCAAATTGAGGTGATTGAGTTTGCACCAATCAAAACCATAAATTTGATACACAATAGAAGAATATATATATTCTTAATAGATTTTTTTTAGGTTAAGATAGTGAATGGAAGAACTCCATGTCACTATCTTAACCGATACTGGAAAAATTTGTTTCCTTTATTTTGTCTTAGTCTATAATCTAAACGAGTCGCACATACACCCTTGTACACGTTCCTCGGCGCTGAGGGCATCCCCGAAGAGCGGGGGATTTCGTGACATTTCGGATTGGCTGTCTTGTCTTTCTAATAAGTTGTTTCATAGTTGGCATGGTGAATCGTATACATAATGAGCTGGTTTAGATTAATCCTAACCCAATGATTATGAATTACTTCTATTCTATTAATAGATTAATTAATGATAGATTAATTAATAGAAATAGTAGATTAAATCTGGTAAGAAATAAAAGAAAATCTAAAAATCGTGTATTTGCGCGGAATCCTTGCTGCTAATTTATTATTCAACCGCTACAAGATCAACAATTCCGTGGGCTTGGGCTTCTGTTGCTGACATAAAAACATCCCTTTCCATGTCTTCGGATACAAGCCATAAAGGTTTGCCGGTTCTTTGTACATAAACCCTTGTGATAGTTTCGCGCAGTTTCAGTAGTTCTTCTGCTTCCAGGATAAATTCTCCCGTTTGTGCCTCATGAAAAGAACTAGCGGGTTGATGGATCATTACCCTGATGATATAACATAATAAAGGTTTTCTCTATCTCGCACGATAAAGCGAGAGAGATAAATAAAATGATAATAATAAAAACAAACAAAGATAGATTTGAACAACCGTACAGGCATCTTTTACGTATTGCATACGGCTCTACTATGGAATGAATTTTTACTTTCCATCAAAGAAATAGAAAATATACTGGGTCTATCAGACCGAAATCAGTAAATGATCCAATAACCATCCTTCCTTACCTTTTGGAAGTATTAAAAAAAATACTATGATGGTTCCGTTGCTTTATTATTTTGTCTGTTATTAGCATTTTAGAAATACCAAAGTTTCTTTCTTTTTCAATTTCAAATAGTTATCAAAAATGTAGTTTTTTCATATTCTTTCATAACATAAATATTGTTAAAAGTTTTCTGGTGTGAAAACTGAAAACAAAAAAGTTTGTGACACTGAACTGAAATAGGCTCCTGATAGATCAGATAAAATTAAAAATATTCCTTTTTTCATACTACTTTTTCGATACATAATCAAATGGTTTTGAAAAAAAAAATTCATATCGAACTCGAAGTGCCATGCTATTATTACTTCATATTCATAGAGCGAAGGCATAGTCTTCTTCTTTTTTTTTTTCAAAATAAAAAACTCATTGGCGCCAAGCGTGAGGGAGTGCTAGACGTTTGGTAATTTCCCCTCCTGCCAAAATAAAAGATCCCATTGAAGCGGCTAATCCCATGCATACTGTCTGTACATCTGGTTGTACAAATTGCATAGTATCATAAAGAGCTATTCCGGGTATTACCCATCCGCCCGGAGAATTTATAAACAGATACAAATCTTTCTTATTGTCCTCTATACTGAGATATACCATAAGGCCAATAAGTTGATTCGATATTTCACTATCAACCTCTTGGCCTAAAAAAAGTAGTCTTTCTCGATAAAGTCGGTTGATTAGGATAAAATTTTATACCTTAAGAGCCGTATATGCACCTTTTGATGTATACGGTTCACCAAAAATTGCAAAAAGGAATCAATGTGTATATTTCAATCCTCTTTCCTTTTTCATAATGGACTTTTTTAATTTCTAACGAAAGGTCTTTTTCTTACATTTTTCAAGAAAGACGACTTTTGACCCGTTTATCGATTTTTTTTTTTTATATTATTCTATATTTTATTTATCTATATTCTAATAGAATAGAAGAAAAAAATGTACTAAACTTATTTAACTAACTTCTCATTGATGTATTGTTTTAATCGAGATCGAATCCAAATCGCAAAGTAGTTTTCTTGTTTCTGAATAGGCTTCTTCAATTTTTTTAGGTTTCTGTTCTACTCTGAGTAAAGATCTGCCCGATTTGGATTTGCACATATAGGACAAATACTCTAATACCACGTCTTTTTTTTATGATTTCCCCCTTTTTTTTTCGAAATTTCGTATTTCATTTTTTCTGCCAAATATATGATATATGACATGATAAAAGAAAGTAGTAATCGTAGATATATTACCAATTGGGTTTTTTCTAAACAGAGCCTGGATACTTCGTTTTATTGGTCCAACCAAACCAACCATAAATTATTCTAAATTTAGAATAGTAATTTGGATAACCCCAACCAAAAAATCGATCGAATTGCACTTTATTACAATTAAACTTCATGCTCCAAATTTTTGATGATTAAATCAATCTTTTGAGGAGTTAAAGAGGGGATATCTCTCTCGGGGTAGAGAATGGGAAAATTCCATATGGCAAAATATATTTAACAAGTCGCACTATATGTCAACCCAAGATGCATCTTCCTCTCCGGGACTTCGAAAAGGTACTTTTGGAACACCAATAGGCATTAAAATTAAATGGATAAAAACAGTTAAGGAGGATATCTCACTTTGATGTGAAAACGTAAGAATAGTTTTATTGTGTTAAACATGATTTGTCTTTATCATATTGTATTTCTGAATTCTAAAAAAGGGAAGACCAAATTAATAAGGGAAAGTTCTTAGAAATAAGTCTTTTAAGTGATAAACAAATATGTCTACATTCACTGATATAAACACTCATCTCATATAAAATAGGTCAACCTCCCACCATTGCGTATTGTTACTTATTGCGTATAGAATAGATCTGCTTCGCTTTTTCCTACGAACAGAATTGTTCCATTATTACGAAAAAAACTCGAACAAATATTAACCCTTACCCGAGATAATCTATTGAAAAAAGAGGGTCCATAGTATAGTTTTTTCCAATGCAATAAAGTTACATAGTGTCTAATTGATTTGATGACAGAAGAGGTATTTTCATGGGTTTGCCTTGGTATCGTGTTCATACCGTTGTATTAAATGATCCCGGCCGTTTGCTTTCTGTCCATATAATGCATACAGCTCTGGTTGCTGGTTGGGCCGGTTCGATGGCTCTATATGAATTAGCTGTTTTTGATCCCTCTGACCCTGTTCTTGACCCAATGTGGAGACAGGGTATGTTCGTTATACCCTTCATGACTCGTTTAGGAATAACCAATTCGTGGGGCGGCTGGAGTATCACAGGGGGAACTATAACTAATCCGGGTATTTGGAGTTACGAAGGTGTGGCCGGTGCACATATTGTGTTTTCGGGCTTGTGCTTTTTGGCGGCTATCTGGCATTGGGTCTATTGGGATCTAGAAATCTTTTGTGATGAGCGTACAGGAAAGCCTTCTTTGGATTTGCCAAAAATTTTTGGAATTCATTTATTTCTTGCGGGGCTGGCTTGTTTTGGTTTTGGCGCATTTCATGTAACCGGATTGTATGGTCCTGGAATATGGGTGTCCGATCCTTATGGACTAACCGGAAGGGTACAATCCGTAAATCCAGCGTGGGGTGTGGAAGGTTTTGATCCTTTTGTTCCGGGGGGAATAGCCTCTCATCATATTGCAGCAGGGACATTGGGTATATTAGCGGGTCTTTTCCATCTTAGTGTGCGTCCACCCCAACGTCTATACAAAGGATTGCGTATGGGAAATATTGAAACCGTCCTTTCTAGTAGTATTGCAGCTGTCTTTTTTGCAGCTTTTGTTGTTGCTGGAACTATGTGGTATGGTTCAGCAACTACCCCGATTGAATTATTTGGTCCCACTCGTTATCAATGGGATCAGGGATACTTCCAGCAAGAAATATATAGAAGAGTTGGTGCTGGGCTAGCCAAAAATCAAAGTTTATCAGAAGCTTGGTCTAGAATTCCTGAAAAATTAGCTTTCTATGATTACATCGGCAATAATCCGGCAAAAGGGGGATTATTTAGAGCGGGCTCAATGGACAATGGAGATGGAATAGCCGTCGGTTGGTTAGGGCATCCTATCTTTAGAGATAAAGGGGGGCGTGAACTTTTTGTACGTCGTATGCCTACTTTTTTTGAAACATTTCCCGTTGTTTTGGTAGACGGAGACGGAATTGTTAGAGCCGATGTTCCCTTTCGAAGGGCAGAATCGAAGTATAGTGTCGAACAAGTAGGTGTAACTGTTGAGTTCTATGGTGGCGAACTCAATGGAGTCAGTTATAGTGATCCCGCTACTGTGAAAAAATATGCTAGACGTGCTCAATTGGGTGAAATTTTTGAATTAGACCGTGCTACTTTGAAATCGGATGGTGTTTTTCGTAGCAGTCCAAGGGGTTGGTTTACTTTTGGACATGCTTCGTTTGCTCTGCTCTTCTTTTTCGGACACATTTGGCATGGTGCTAGAACCTTGTTCAGAGATGTTTTTGCTGGTATTGACGCAGATTTGGATGCTCAAGTAGAATTTGGAGCATTCCAAAAACTTGGAGATCCAACTACAAGAAGACAAGTAATCTGATAGAACATTCTTTTGTTTTCCCTTTTCAACTTTATTTTATTTTGTTTTTGTTGTGATTTGAATTAGACATAGGGAACCGGATAAATATTTATTTGTATCATTATTTTTTGTTTTATTCTTGTTATTTCTTTTTTTATCCGTTTTATCCGGGAGATGATCCTAAATAAACAGGTATGAAAGCTATAATTGTAAACCACGATCAAAAATCTATGGAAGCATTGGTTTATACATTCCTCTTAGTCTCGACTTTAGGAATAATTTTTTTCGCTATCTTTTTTAGAGAACCCCCTAAAGTTCCAACAAAAAAGATGAAATGATTTTTCATTATCTCAATTGAAGTAATGAGCCTCCCCATATTGGGAGGCTCATTATTTCAACTAGTCCCCATGTTCTTCGAATGGATCTCTTAGTTGTTGAGAGGGTTGCCCAAAAGCAGTATATAAGGCATACCCAGTAAAACTTACAAGTAAACCAGATATAGAGATGGCAACTAGGGTTGCTGTTTCCATTATTATATATATATATATAATTATATATAATTTCAAGACCACAATGGATCTATAGGATAAGATCTTTTATTTACAGCAGAATAGTATACAAAGTCAACAGATCTCAATGAATAAACAATAAGATTTATGGCTACACAAACCGTTGAGGATAGTTCTAGATCTGGTCCAAGACGAACTGTTGTAGGGGATTTATTGAAACCTTTGAATTCAGAATATGGTAAAGTAGCTCCGGGGTGGGGAACTACTCCTTTGATGGGTGTTGCAATGGCTCTATTTGCGATATTTCTATCTATTATTTTAGAGATTTATAATTCGTCGATTTTGCTAGATGGAATTTCTATGAATTAGATTCACAAGAACCAACTAACTTTACTTTTCAATCGAAAGTAAAGTTAAGCATTTAGCTCTTTTAGTCCATTCCATTTTGGTTTGGTAGTATTGGTAGTTCGACCGTGGAATATCTTTGTTTCTGTATTTCCGGAATATGAGTGTGTGACTTGTAATAATTGATCCTATTGATAGTACAGAACAAAAAATAGATCTGTCATCTTGGTAGAGGTGGTTTTACCCCGTCAGATATTTATTCGTTCTAGTATCTGGAACACGGAATATAGAAAATAGATTCTTAAGTAGTATAACTATGATTCATACTTAATATTTAGACCTCGCAACCGGACTTAAAAAAATTTTTCAAAGAGTTATAAGTTAATTTATAATAAATCGAAAGATTTTGATTCTTTCAAACTGACGCCACTTATCTTTATATTTTGATCTATTTTGATCAAAGGACAAATGTTTCTTTGTATTTTTGTCATTATATTTATTCTAAGTGATGATCCAGCAGTTCTGTTCTCTTACTCAGGGAATTTTTAGACTTAGATTAAAGGTTTTTTTTGAATCATCGTGGTTCTGGTATGAATCTGAGGTTTTTTCAATTGATTCATAGGGTCTTAACAAGAGAATTCCTATCAATAAAAATAAATTAATAAAAATAAAAAAGACAGTGGTAAAGCCGCATTACACACAAAATTAACAAAAATGCAAATAAAAGCAAAAAATGAAGTAAATAGAATATTCAAGAGGCCTGTAATGATCAAGATAAAGACGAGTGAGCCGACTTGAGATTTTGACATTATAACCACAAAGAATAGCTTCCGTATTTCTATTTCTTCTTATCTTCAGAGAAGATTCGAATCATAGGATTAAGTTAAGAAGTTTCAAACTTTCTATTACACATATCCGTTTCCGTTATAACTAGTATTTTGGTATTTATGTTTGAGCCGTACGAGATGAAATTCTCATATACGGTTCTTAGGGGGGGGAGAGTTCCCTTGGTTTACCTATCTCAATAAAGTTTATGATTGGTTCGAAGAACGTCTTGAGATTCAGGCGATTGCCGATGATATAACTAGTAAATATGTTCCTCCTCATGTCAACATATTTTATTGTTTAGGAGGAATTACACTTACTTGTTTTTTAGTCCAAGTAGCGACAGGGTTTGCTATGACTTTTTATTATCGTCCGACCGTTACTGAGGCTTTTTCTTCTGTTCAATATATAATGACTGAGGCTAACTTTGGTTGGTTAATCCGATCAGTTCATCGATGGTCGGCAAGTATGATGGTCTTAATGATGATCCTCCACGTATTTCGTGTGTATCTCACCGGCGGTTTTAAAAAACCTCGCGAATTGACTTGGGTTACGGGTGTAGTTTTGGCTGTATTGACCGCATCCTTTGGTGTAACTGGGTATTCCCTACCTTGGGACCAAATTGGTTATTGGGCGGTAAAAATTGTAACAGGTGTACCTGAAGCTATTCCTGTAATAGGATCGTTTTTGGTAGAGTTATTACGCGGAAGTGCTAGTGTGGGACAATCTACCTTGACTCGTTTTTATAGTTTACATACTTTTGTATTACCTCTTCTTACTGCCGTATTTATGTTAATGCACTTTCCAATGATACGTAAGCAAGGCATTTCCGGTCCTTTATAGAGAATATGGATCATAGATATTTGTAATCAATCATTTATGGGGGAGGAACAATAGTGTTTTATTGCTACAAATATGGATTATTTAAAAGAATAAGACATGTATTTGGATATTTTTCTTCAACTTCAAAAAAATTGG